TAACATTGCCATAAATTAACAAAATAATATTTCCATTTATTCATCAGAAGCGGCGTATCCTTTGTTGCCAGAAGGCATCTTCCGTGATATCTAACATAATGTATGAAAGGATCCTTGAGCAACCCTAGGATCGCTGGAAAATTATTAACAAAGACTTTTAAAAAATGTTGTATTTTTCCATAGAATAAAATTCGTTCAAAAAGGACTTCATAAGATGTCGATCGTAAATGCGAAGACCGTTTGCGTAGAAAAAAAAAGATGGATTCGTATTCACATACATGAGAATTATATAAGAACAAGAAAAATCTTGGATTCAAAAGTGATTTTTTTTTAATATAAAAATTCTTCCAATTGCAATACTCGTATAGACAGAACCGAAAAAAATGCAAAGAAGAGGCATCTTTTACCCGATAACGGAGGATTTGAACCAAGATTTCTAGATGGATGGGGTAAGGTATTAGTACATCTAACACATAATTAAAATGTGATAATTTGTCTTCTAAAAAGGGAAATATTGAATGAATTGATTGTAAATTATAAGATTTTTTTAATTGTTTTCCTTCGAAAGAGGATCCTAATCTTAGGGAAAATGGAATTTCTACAATCACTGCAAATAAAACGGATATCATTTGATAATAGAAAAGACTGGTATGCCCCAAAAAGTTTTTTTGGTTCAAATCCTTAGTGGGAATAATCAAACGATTCTGTTGATACATTCGCAAAATTAAGCGTTTCACAATTAGTGAACTATATTTTTTGTCATAATCCGCATTTTCCAAGAAAATAGAGCGATTTCTATTTAATCTATTTAAACCATGATCATAAGCAAGTACATAAATATACTCCCGAAAAAAAAGTGGATATAGAAAACTCTGTTGCCGAGCCCCACCGAACTCTAAATATCCTTGAAATTTCTCCATTTGGATTGAAATTCGATTTGAACTGAAGGTAAAGTCTTTATTTTCTTGAGTTCTGAAATGACACATAGTGCGATACAGTCAAAATAAGGTATTAGACTACGAAAGCAATAGATACCTCATAAACAGGTAGACTGCTAACCGGATTCTCTATCTTTAATAGGTTTCTGTTCGTTATATTTCTAGAATAACAAAACACGATGATTAGAAATCCTTTATTTTTTTAACCTAATCGCTCTTTTGATTTTGGAAATATATATTTTGATCAATATACTGCTTCTTTTACACATCCATCTCCAACCTAACCCAAATGGACTAGGGAAAAAAAATAATTAGGACTCATGAAAAAATTGATAATAACACGCAAGAAAAAAATTCCTTCCCATACCCGTATTAGGCACTAATTTATTTTTAACATTTAATTAGATCGGGTAATTTTTCAAATTACGAATGGAAGCTCGTTTCTTTTTTTTCCTGGAATCAGGAAAACTGGTTTTTTTATCCATCCATTTATATTTATTCACTCGACCCAAATTGGAATTCCGCTTTTTTTTTTTTTTTTTTTTTGTTCGACATCGAAAACAAGGTTGTACCGATCAGGAAAGCAAAAAAAATGTTATCTGAATTCTCCTTTGATACGACATGCTATTTTTTCCATTCATTCCTTTCAGGATCAGTCGTGGTCTTACAAACTCTACCGCGGATCTGGACGAATCTTTTTCTTCATACAAATGTGTAAAAGATGCTAGTCGCACTTAAAAGCCGAGTACTCTACCGTTGAGTTAGCAACCCCAAAAACAAAAAAAGAAAGTACTGCAAATATGTAGATACAACCGGAATAAAGAAAAAAAAAAGAAAAATCCAGCCATGTGTGCGTCAGGGATAAATAGATCCATTTATCTATGAGAGAATTATATTTGGTCCATACACTGTTGTCAATATGATTGTGAATTTTGAATATAGTGAAAAGAATAGAAAAAAAAAATAAAAAAGTTTAACCCCTAGGTTTGTTAGTTCATACAATGAATGAAAACTAAGCCGGTTAGGGTAATCTCAAATCTTTTTATACTTTTTTAGACCCATTTTTTATGAATAATGAATAAATTATTCATACTAATAATATATATATTTTTTTTATTAATAATTAAATTAATATATTATTTTATATACAGTATTTTTTTCTATACAGTAAAATTGTTTATTTATACAAAAATGAGAATTTATATAATATAGATCAAAAATGATTTTCATAAATTTGTTTATAATTATAAAACATAGTAGTTGTTAGGAGGGTATTTTTTAGTATTCGTACCTTAGGAGGAATACTAATAATAAATGGAAATTCTAATAAATAAAAAAAATATGATCAAAGTGAAAGAGGAGGAAAGAAAAAAGTAGATAAAATTTGATACCAAGCTAAGCTATATACGAGTCTTTCACATCCTCTTTTTTATATTTCATTAATTCAATTTCGTTTTATTAAGACTTAATTCTGTAAAAATCCCTGCCTTCTTTGAAATATCATGAACTGTTCTTGTTGGTTGAGCGCCTTTTTTAAGAAAATCGAGAATAGCGGGAAGATTTAAATAAGTTTGATTTGTTATCGGATCATAAAAACCCACTTTGCGAAGATCTCTTCCTTCTCTTCGGGATCGAACATCAATTGCAACGATTCGATAAACGGCTCATTGGGATAGATGTATATGAATAATACCCCCCCTAGAAACGTATAAGAGGTTTTGGCCTCGTACGGCTCGAGAAAAAAATTCAATGAGTAGAAATTAACTCTCTGTATAAAAAGAAAATTTAAATATTAAATAGATTAATAAAAAAATTAAATCAATTAGCCAGTATTAAAACCCTCAATATTTTTTCAAGCATTCGTAACATTCGTACTCTCGTAACTCAAGTTAAATAACTCTCAAATATCTCAACAGATAATCCTGAAGTACTTTTTTTATTGAGTAGTCTGTAACCCTTTTTTTGTTTGGCTCGTTTTTTAGAATCACTTTTGATTCTTCATTCTGCTCTAGTTGTTCAAACAATTGAAAACTGGATTTCCTTGTTTCAGGATTCTTTATCCTTACTTTGAATCTTTGGGTTTAGACATTACTTCGGTGATCTTGAATCGTTTTATTAAAAAAGGGCAGCAACAAGCCCCTTATTTTTTTTATGATTTCTTTTCTTTCTATCAAAAAATCATACAAACGCTTGATTCACGCATGAGAGACTTTTGATTCAAAGAATTTTACAATTTTAAGAAAATTCCCCCTTTTCCATTGTAAAATTGCTTGAAAGGGCTCTTTTTTTTTTCAATATAAAAATAAAAAGACTTACGAAGTTGTTCCAACTTATTGATTCGCACTAACCCTGGATCCTTACTCCTGCGAAAGGACTAAAAACTTTCTATTCTCCTCGAGCTCCATCCTGTACTCTTTTTTATATTCCAAAAAAGTCTTTTGTAGGACTCTAGTAAAATAGAACACAAAATGTCGAGCCAAGAGCACCTCTATTACTATAAAAAGTGGCGGATCAAAAAATCCACAGCAGATCATGTCCTTCAATTCAAGTCGCACGTTGCTTTCTACCACATCGTTTTAAACGAAGTTTTACCATAACATTCCTCTAGTTTGTGTAATTGATTCAATTCTGGAATCATGAATAGTCATAGTTCAGTCAGTATATCGTAATCGATACTTTTTCTTTCTCTATGAATGGAATAGTGAATTTACGCGTAAAAGGTTCAGTCAGAATTCAAATGAATCCCATATTAGATTGTATATATGTAAAATATAAATTTGAATAGAAATATATATTTATATATATAAATATATATTTTTTTTATTAAAACTCTTACAATCTATGGTTCTACCTTACTTAACCCGCATCACACACAAATTAAAAAGGCAATATAGATTTTTTTGAATTTGGTTTAACTGATAAAAAATAAGTTGATTCTTCTTTTCATTTCAATATTTTTTAAGAATAAAATATTGGATTTTTAAACAGAAAGAGAAGGATGGTGTACAAAGGCAATAGAAGATTGATTCCGTAATGACTGTACTCTGGGACGGAAGGATTCGAACCTCCGAATAGCGGGACCAAAACCCGTTGCCTTACCGCTTGGCTACGCCCCATTTCGGTTTTTATTCAAGACTACTAAAAGAGTAATATTGCTATTGGTTGTTCGTCAATTCAATTTTAGCCCAAATGAAATATAGATTACATTGGTGCGAGAGTTTTGACACGTGTAGATACCAAATCAAACTTACTTTGATTGATCATTACATAGAATTCAATTAAGATATTGTATGAAAATATTATTTCTTTCATTCTCATAAGAGAATGAAAGGATTTTTGATTGAGTAAGTTCAACAAAGTCTTTTTTAGACTATCTTTCTTTATTTTTTCCTTATATAAAAAATATATTAATAACTCAATCAAAATTAAATTATCCACAAGAACACCAATTTTTGTTATGCTTAATATATTAAATTTGATCTGTATTTGTTTTAATTCTACCTTTTTTTCAAGCACTTTTTTAGTCGCCAAATTGCCGGAGGCCTACGCCTTTTTGAATCCAATCGTAGATATTATGCCCGTAATACCTCTTTTCTTTCTTCTCTTAGCCTTTGTTTGGCAAGCCGCTGTAAGTTTTCGCTGAAATTCTTAATACTGTCTTAAAAAAATTCACGATTTTTATTCTTCCAACAATTCAAAAGATCAAAAAATTTTTGACATATGAACGAACTCTCAATTCAAACATTGCATTTTTTTGGTAGCCATACTAAATCTGGGTCATTCTATTTCCTCAATTTTCTCTTCTTTTCCCTAAATGAAAGAACCTACTTAGATTCGCGTTCACAAAAAAAAATATCTAGATATTGGTATGCAAATCTGTTTGAATATGAAAGACTCAACTATTATCTTATTACAAATGACTTTCCGAAACCTTTTATTTATTATTTTTTTATAAAAAAATAAATCACTTGATTTATTGGTATCAAAATTAGATATTTGATATAAAAATAGAGAATCTATTCTCTTTTTTTTTTAAGTAAGATCTTGGAGATTGTGTAATGCTTACTCTCAAACTTTTTGTATACACTGTAGTTATATTTTTTGTTTCTCTCTTCATATTTGGATTCCTATCTAATGATCCAGGACGTAATCCGGGACGTGAAGAATAAAAAAGAAAGGTTTTTTATTGCTTTATTTAATTAGTGGAAATGCTCGAATTTTATTAGGATTTTAGCTATTACACATCATCAAAAGGAGAAAGGGAAAGAGAGGGATTCGAACCCTCGGTACGATTAACTCGTACAATGGATTAGCAATCCAACGCTTTAGTCCACTCAGCCATCTCTCCTAATCGAAAAGGGATACTTATTAGGTTCCATTAGAGAAAAAAAGGCTTGAAAAAGAACCTTATTCTTAAAAGCTTTCTTTTTTTGTATAGATTATTCTTTATATTATATATATTTTTTCATTTTCTATATTTTATTATATATATATAATTTCTTTTTTATTATATAAATAATATTTATCATCTATTTATATATATAATATATATATTACTAATTATATAACTTTGTTTATAGAACTTTCTCAGTAATTCTATTTACATAAAAAATTTAGATAAAGATTAGATAAAGAAAAGGCGCGAACTCGAAAGAGAAATAAATAAAACCACAATTATAGAAATAGAGAATCCTTTTTTTATTTTTTCTCGTGAAAACACAAGTAAAAGATCTTTTTTTTTTTAATAGCCTGGCCTGGTCAGTCCCCAGCCGGGCCTTTTTTTGTTAAAGTTAAAAAGACTCATCCAATGGATTTTTGACAAAAAAGATCTGAAATTGAAAAAAAAAAATGGAATCCGCTTTTACTAATTTGATTAAGTCTCCGCGTCGACGCTAGAATTTTCGAAAGTTTTTTCAGATTTTTGTTATTACACCCCCGATTACTTTGTTCGACAAAAGGTCAATTTATATGCAATAATTGCATTGTAGCGGGTATAGTTTAGTGGTAAAAGTGTGATTCGTTCCTTTAATCCCTTTAATAGTTAAAGGGTCTCTCGGTTTGATTCATCTTCCGATCAAAAACTTTATTTCTTAAAAGGATTTAGTCCTTTCCCTTTCAATGAAAAATTCAAGGAAGATTATAGATTCTCGTAATTTGTATCCAAAGACTCTAAGCAATTGTAAATTTGGATTATGAAATTCCGAAACATAATTTTTGAATTGGATGACTATTTACAATTCAATAAGTATAACAAGAGGATCCATGGATAAAGCTAAAAAAGTTTCTTTCTAATCGTAACTAAATCTTCAATTCTATTCATTGTTTGGTATAGAAAAAATTGAAGCAAAATAGCTATTAAACGAGAACTTTGGTTTACTAAAGACATCGACATATTATATTGTTTTAGCTCGGTAGAAACAAAATACTTTTCCTAAGGATTCCGTTAAATAGAAATAAAGAACGAAGTAACTAGAAAGATTGTTCGAGTTCTCTTGATCTATCTTCTAGAAGGATCATCTAGAAAGCAAAATTTTCTGTGAAAACACCCAGACGGAAAAAAAAGCTAACATAGATGTTATGGGTCGAATTTGGATTTCGTTCCCGTCTTTTTTTATTTGGGAATTTCTCCAGCCATCATAAAGGAGCCGAATGAAACCAAAGTTTCATGTTCGGTTTTGAATTAGAGACGTTAAAAATATAAAAATGATCAATCGACGTCGACTAAAACCCTTAGCCTTCCAAGCTAACGATGCGGGTTCGATTCCCGCTACCCGCTCTAAATTCTAAATTGCCCCTTTTTATTAGAGACAATTTTCTCTATTAGAATTGTCTAATAGCAATTGTGTATTGAAGTAAATTCACTTCAATACACAATTGCTAAAAAGATTTCGCACATTCTTTTTTTTTTAACAATTGAAAAGTCAAAAAAAGCGAAAAGCGTCCATTGTCTAATGGATAGGACATAGGTCTTCTAAACCTTTGGTATAGGTTCAAATCCTATTGGACGCAATATCAATATATTTATATCTATATTGATATTTATCTATTATTTCCATTTATATATATTATATATTTTGATTCTATTTAGAAAAAAGATAAGAAAGAAATAGAATAAGAAAGAAATTATGAATGCTTTAAGATTTAATATTAAACAGATATTAGTTATATACTTCTTTCTATTATATAGATATATACTTAACTTAATATACTTCTATTTATAGAATTTCTTAAAAATTAAAGAATCAAATTGACTAAAGAATTAAAAATCAGAATGATCCATTTCGTTTCTTTTTTTATAATTTCTCTTGAAGTAGAAAACGTTCCAGTTGCTCTTGAATACCTTCTTTCAACAAGCTTTCTGCTTCGGCGGTTAATGTCTTGGTAGAGGATATGATTTCTTGGAACTGAGGTTTATTCGTTTTTAAGTAAGTTCGTAACTGAACGAGAAATTTTCTTACTTGTCCAATTTCTAATCCATCCAGATAACCATTTGTTCCCGTATAAATGGTCATTATCTGCTCTTCCACTGTGAGAGGGGCTGATTGAGATTGTTTCAGTAACT